CGTCCAGTTGCTTCACGCGGATTTTCATAACCCTGCTGCGCAAAAATGGGATATGCATTTGAAATGGATACCCGAGTTATTACATATATCATGATTGATACAGAAATGGATCGAGTCATCTGTTCCTTTACCCAATAAAAAATATTTCTATTTTGCATGGTTCAATCATTGATCCCAGAATTTCTACAATAAATTAGAAAGGTAACTAATTAGTGGAGTTCCCTATCCACGAGTCTGCCATTGTACTGGAATAATTGTACTAGAATATGGGACGAATACCTTGAACAGGTATAAATTAAAGAATAAGTAAGATTTAAAATACTTTCTTTATTCTTTAAACAAAACACAAAGAAACATTCTTATTTGATTGATATCAAGAGACCAAATGAGTTCTTTATTCGTTGATTGAATGATAAATGACTACAAGCGAAGGAGATACACGATTTAAATAATGGAAGATCCAATATTTCACGATTGTATCTAGAATAACTGGAAAAGTGGAAACAAGACCGGATATGATTTTATCGTTATGAGCCAATCCAAAATCGTTGTAGACTGAACCAATCATAAGTTCCCAACCATGGGTTGAATGAAATCCGATCCATAAATCAGTAACTAAAAGAATTGAAAAAGCTTTTATTGTGTCACTCAAGTTATACAGGAATTCCTGAACCCAAGAATTAAGAATAACAAGTTCTTCATTACCCAGAATACAATAACCACTTAGAATAGCGAAACAGATTATATTTGTCGATAAATTAAAAATGATATGGAGATTATACTCATCGTGTGTTTTGACTAATTGTACCGTTTCCTTGTGTATTCCTATACGAAGCTTTTGTATCTGTGTTTCAGGGTATTCCTTTATCATTTCGTCCAAGAGGAATAGTTCTTCTAATTCTATAAATTTTTCTAGAATCCTTTTCTCTTGAATGATATTCAAGAAAGTTTCGGATTGCCGGGTATTCCACCAATTAATAACCCAAGGTTCCAGACTTTTATTAAATGAAAGAGAGACCCACCAGGGCAAAAATACTATGGATACAAGATATGGGAGGGAAGTCAATGAGATTTTTTTTTTTTCATTTTTTATCTGTAAATTGTTAATGAATCTGCTGCATTCGTGGATTTTATCAGATATTTATCTTAACACAAATTCTATAACTAAGGTATCGTATCGAACCAATGAATCTATTCCCATTTTTGTGTAAAAATTTAGTCCTTGTATTTATAAAATATTGAGATATCTCCATTGGGTAAATTCCAACTAATTTCATCTCCATTTGTTATTTGGTCTTGTCGATGAATACTCGAAAATCCACTAGAAGTAACGAATATGATTTGGATTTCGAAACAAAAAATGCCTTCTCGGATCGATTAATTATTTCGAAATGTTTCACCACCTAACCACAGTCCAGGAATAATGTAACCTATAAATTTGAAATATTGGGTCTAAAAAGATGAATTCTGTATTACGAAATAAATGTTCGAATATGTTTGATGAACGCATACTTAATTAGACTTTTGATTTTTATTAGTATAAATTATATAAAATTTTATTTAGTATAAATTCTAAATTAGGGGCTCCCTGCGCATAAAAAAAGGGTTTTGGTATAGAAAAAATGGATTTTTATTAGAGTTTAGTTGTTCCATATAAAATCTCCCACTTTTGTTTTATTCTATGTGGGTTTACCCGCTAACAGAAGGGAGAAATTAAATCTAATATGTTTTAATCAAAATAAGTCTTTTGAAGAAACATCAATTGTATTAAAAAGGGAATTAGCAAGTTCCCTCCCTCATACTGAGAAAACATTAAATTCTTCATTTCAAAATACTTCGATTGGTACACGCAAGAAATAGGCTAATTCGGCAACTTTTTGTTCAATTTCTCGTGGAGTAAGATTCTCATCAGTGCCAGTCAAGGGAACCGCCCCTTGGCCTCTTATTTCCATATAAAGGACACGACGAGAATAAAGACCCTCTTTAACCTCCATTCTGATAGATTGGATATCTCTCATAAGGAAACGAAGGAAAATGCGACGATTTATTCCAGGAAATCCCCAACGAAAAATACAAACAATTCCTTCTTTTCTATCAAATCGGTCATAACCACTACCTACATTCCACGCAATTGTACACCACAAATAGGAGCTAATAAATAGACCTGCGATCCCATAAAAAGACATTATGATCCCTTGCGGAAAAAAAAATATTTGCTGAGATGGAAATACGGATATAAGATTCCTACCGAGATAACTGGAAGTTCCAACCACTAAGAACCCTAATGAACCTAAAAAAAGGCTACAGGCCAAAAAAAAATTACTTGTTTTTCGAGACCCCGTTATAAGTTCTATCCAGATATGCTCTGATCGCCAGTTCATACTATACTTACTATACTAAGATTGTATTCGATTGGAATTGAGAGAATAACCCAAATGAATTTGACTTTACTTTTCTTGACCCCCAAGTAACTCTCATCAACTAGCACTATTTTGACGGGAACTATTAGGAGTAATTAGTTAGATAAATTGACTTTATATTTAAAACTATTCACCGATCCATTTTTAACCAGCTATACCCATATATAATCTGCATTTATGTAGATATCGTGTATCCGTATGCATATGAGTCTCTCATTTGTGTTCGGAAAGAGCCACATATCGTACCATATTAGACTTAATAAATATTTGTATTATGATCCAGTGTTGAAATAAATTGATGAGATTTGCTCTCATCGAATCTAGACAATCTTATTTTCTTGGACATGAAGAAATAAAGAAGCCATTGCAATTGCCGGAAATACTAGGCCCACTAAAGGCACAAAAATAGAGGGTAGATCTGTCATAGAATGGGTGCCCCAATTTAATATTTGTATTTTAAAGATATCTTATGATAAGTATATCTAATATAAATAATATTAAGTAGTTAATAAGTGCAAGGAATATAGACCTGAATTAAGTATACCTAATTCATCGTTCTACATAAATATGTATGATAATTCACTTTAATATAAAAAATTTTCCTATTCTTCTTCTTCCATCCTTTATTTATTCTTTCTATTTTTTGTTTTTTTACTTAAGGGTATTTAAGAGTTTATTATGAGTTCGCGACTTTCACTCCTGTCTATAATATATTATATTTGAATCTTTTATCTTATAATTAATATTAAGATTCAAATATGATATATTATTAATAAGATAATAAGATATATTTATAAAGATATATTTATATTATTGTCTTATTAAAATGAAATTAATACGTTAAGAAGGCTAAATAAAATTCTTTTTTTATTAATGTCTTCCCTTCCCCCAATTCCTCGGAAGGAGAAACTTAACTCTTTTATCTTTGTTTATCCTTTTTATCTTTGTTTATCCTATTGATTTATATTATATAAGGATTCATGATTAGTAATCAGGAATTAGGGATAAGATAAAAATAGAATAATCGATCTGGAGGAAAAAATAATAATTATCCGAAACTTCCGGCTCTTACTACAAGTGGAACTTATGTCACCAAAAAAAACACCACTCTTCTTAACTTAAGTTTTTTTTTACGATGAACTAAATACTCGTTCGCTACAAATAATTGAATTGAATCGAGTACTATACTTTAATATATTGAATTTTGATTCAGAGGAAAGAAACCGTGGAGCTGAAATAACTCACTCAGAACACCCCTTAAAGGATTACGTGGTACGATTGGGTCGAATAAGCCCTTATGGAATGAATACTCAGCCGCTTGTGAACCATCGGGTACTGTTTTATTCAATGTTTGTTCAATTATTCTTTTACCCGCAAATGCAATGTGGGCATTTGGTTCAGCAATAATGACATCTCCCAACATACCAAAACTGGCTGTTACTCCACCAGTTGTAGGAGATGTCAGGATTGATATATAGAATAACTTTTTATTTGATTGATAATCATATAAAGCAGAAGATATTTTAGCCATTTGCATCAAGCTCAAACTTCCTTCTTGCATGCGTGCTCCCCCAGAAGCACACACAATAATGACAGGTAAAGATCGATTAGTAGCATACTCGATCAAACGGGTGATTTTCTCGCCGACTACGGATCCCATACTACCTCCCATAAACTGAAAATCCATAACCCCAACTGCTATTGGAATACCATTTAGTTGACCTATGCCTGTTTGAACAGCTTCAGTTAAACCTGTTTTTCTTTGATAAAAATCAATACGATCTTTATAAGGTTCTTCCTCTGAATGAAATTCAATAGGGTCCATAGAGACCATCTCTTCATCCATAGGATCCCAAGTGCCCGAATCAATCAAAAGTTCGATTCTATCTGAACTACTCATTCTCAAATGATATCCACACTGTTCACAAATATTCATTTTTGACTTAAAAAATTTTTTATAATTTAATCCATAACAATTTTCGCATTGAACCCATAAATGTTTGTATCTTTTATTTATATCGAAATCATTAGACTTTTCTCTTATATTGAGATCGCTGCCATTATTACTACTTTTTATACTCGAATTCCCACTTTCACTACTTTCAGTATAAATGAAACTATAATTATAATTATAACTGTTACTGTAATAATCGGTATCACCTGAAATAGAACTATTAATACTAACTTCAAAATGAAGATAATTATTAATGCAACTATTAATGTGATTATTCCAACTAGATTGAGTATCATACATGTAATGATAATAGTAGTTCTTGGACCCACTATTCAAATAACTAGAAAAAAAACTTTCTAGTTCACTCATAAACATAAAAGAACTATCATTGTCAATCTCAAAAATCTGATTTTCAATATCAAAATAGACAGAATAATTGTCACCATTACTATCTCTAACTAAAAAGGTGTCATCAGAGACCAAACTCCAAATATTCCCGATATCAAATAAATAATCAACATTACTGAAAGCATAATTGTCACTATTACTCCAACTAGGAGTGTTTTTCCCCTTATCATTTATAATGGGTTCTTCACTTCCACTGGTATTTCCAATGACATCAGAAT